GTAGGGTTCCTCTACAAACCATTCGAGCTAAAATTGATTATTGTTCCTATGGAGTCCGAACGGTCTATGGAGTATTAGGCATCAAAATTTGGATATTTTGGGAATAAGAATACTTTCCCTGGCTTTACTCTTTACACTATATCCATTGATAAAAAAAAATAGAATGAAAAAAAACTTTTTCTTTTCATGCTTTTTCTCTTAAATCAAAAAAATAAGCAATTTTATAGGTTTGAATAAAAATTTGATTGATGATTTCATATAATTGCTATGCTTAGTGTGCGACTCGTTGGTTTTTTTTATAGGATAGAATTCCAAAAAAATGGACAGACCCCTACTGTGAACTAATAACTATATAACTAATAACCAACTCATCGTTTCACATTATCTGGATACAAAAAAGCAGTCAAGATATGATATATTGGTCATATCATTGTAGCAACTGAAATCTTTCTTACATAAACAAAAAAAAAATCAATCTGATTCTGATTATGATATAAAAAAAGTATGCAGATAAAGGGAAGGTTGAGAGAAAGAAAGAAAAAGAATATCAATGATATAGGATTCCAATATATGTAAGGTTTATGAGTCATCTCCTAAAAGGCAGTGTAATAAAGCATCAATACTGATTCATCCATAAATAAGTATATGAATCTATTCATAGAAAAAAATCCAGAGCCTCGAGCCAATAAAGACTAAAAAGATTGACTCAAGAACAAATTTCTTGAGGGGCTCCATTGTAGAATTCAAACCTAACCATTAATTGCGAAGCGACGGGAACGATGGAACCTATGAATACGTAAGATTCTATTGAAAAATGAATCCTAATAATTCATTAGGTGGGATGGCGGAACGAACCAGGGACCAATTCATTTATTCCGAGAATTCATGAGCTAACCCTACAACTAAAATAGATATTGAAAGAGTAAATATTCGCCCGCGAAGGTTTTTATTAGATTACTCAATCTTGTTCGATCCAATATGATAATATGATCAAAGGCAAAACAAAATAAAGATTCGTTAGAAAAAAACCACATTATCTCATTATCTAGAAATAGAAATAATTATCTAGAAAAAAAATACATGTTTAAGTATATATCCAAACAAGATATAGAAATTTCTAATAGATTAGATGAAATCTCAAAGAATCCATGATTCAGTATATTTTCAGAATCCATGATTCAGTATATTTTCATAAAATTCTCAAATTCGAATCGTTTCATTCGCGATGAGCCGGATGAGAAGAAACTCTCATGTCCGGTTCTGTAGTAGAGATGGAATTGAGAAAGAACCATCAACTATAACCCTAAAAGAACCAGATTTCGAAAACAACATAGAGGAAGAATGAAAGGAATATCTTATCGAGGTAATCGTATTTGTTTCGGTAAATATGCTCTTCAGGCACTTGAACCCGCTTGGATCACATCTAGACAAATAGAAGCAGGGCGACGAGCAATGACAAGAAATGTGCGCCGTGGTGGAAAAATATGGGTACGTATATTTCCAGACAAACCAGTTACGGTAAGACCTACGGAAACACGTATGGGTTCGGGTAAAGGATCTCCCGAATATTGGGTAGCTGTCGTTAAACCAGGTCGAATACTTTATGAAATGGGCGGAGTAGCAGAAAATATAGCCAGAAAGGCTATTTCAATAGCGGCGTCCAAAATGCCTATACGAACTCAATTTATTATTTCGGGATAGGAACGTAGAACCAAAGAAAAGAAGTCTTGGGGATAAAAAAAATTGCAGGTTTCTTTTTGACAAACAATATTTCTTTTTTTTTTTACTTCGCCCTTTGCATTAACATTGAAAGAACAGATTCAAAAATGATATGATTCAACCTCAAAGCCATTTGAATGTAGCGGATAACAGCGGGGCCCGAGAATTAATGTGTATTAGAATCATAGGAGCTAGTAATCGCCGATATGCTCATATCGGTGACATTATTGTTGCTGTGATCAAGGAAGCATTACCAAACACACCTCTAGAAAGATCAGAGGTGATCAGAGCTGTAATTGTACGTACTTGTAAAGAACTTAAACGTGACAACGGTATGATAATACGATATGATGATAATGCTGCAGTTGTGATTGATCAAGAAGGAAATCCAAAAGGAACTCGAGTTTTTGGTGCGATTGCCCGAGAATTGAGACAGTTAAATTTCACTAAAATAGTTTCATTAGCACCTGAAGTATTATAAGATGAGATCATACGTAATATAGTTATATTATACATAGTATTTGGATGAAATAAAGTAATTAGTGGATTAGGTTGTATCGGACGCATATCCCTTTATTTAATAACAAAAATATAAAAATTAAAAAATAAATAAAAAATAGCATGTTGATTATATCAAAAATGGGAGGCAACCAAAATTTTAGTTTATCATGGGTAGGGACACTATTGCTGACATAATAACCTCTATACGAAATGCTGACATGAATAGAAAAGGGACGATTCAAATAGCATCCACTAACATCACGGAAAACATTGTTAAAAT